ACAAATCACAGGACCATTCACTAGTCATTAATAAGAGACATCCCAATATTTATTTTAGCCATTTGAAAGTCTCTTTTCTCTTTTATTAGTATTAGCTTTATTAGTAATCGATAAGAGAAAGGAATCTAGTCTGTATTGTATCGGTATCGTTTATCCCTATGAAATACCAGAGAAGTACCAGACGAAATAGAACAATCTTAAAAGGGATATAATGAAATTCCTTAATTGGATCTTCCCGGAAGAACGATCATTTGATTAATGGATCCAACAAACACAAACAATTATAATGAATTAAAAAAGAGAGTGTTCTTATTCGAACCGCCTCGTGATCTTCAACCAATTCTGTGCTTCAATATAATTACCTGGAGTAAGCGCTATAGCTTGTTTCCAATACTCAGCAGCTTGATCGGACCAAGCCTCTGCAATTTCAGAATCCCCCTGCCGAATGGCCTGTTCTCCCCGGTCGGAATAGGTGGGTCAATTCCTTCCCTTAGAACCGTACTTGAGAGTTTCCTACCTCATACGGCTCAGCAATCAATTCTTTTGGTGTCCCATCTTAATCCACTCTATTTAACGTTAACGGAATGAGATTTCTCGTAAATCTATCCCATTGTCTCGGGTTAAACAAATAACCAGAAGAGGTGAATTCCATGAGTTTCAAACTCTCATTTTGATCAAAAATCAGTTTTCTCTTTTCTCCCACCTTCAGAAAAATAAAGCATAGGTATTTCCTCCCTATATTGTTAGAGTTTTCTGAAAGGTAACTATCTCGGTTTCGTATAGAAATGGATTATAGAATCTTTGAAAAAGACTTTCCTCGATAAGAAAGAAAGGACTTACTATCTTTGGGATCTGATGCTACACCGCTGCTCAATACTTTAGTGGATCGACTCTATTACATAAGTGGATTCCTAACTTTTATCTCATATCATGACATAAGTAAGCATAAGCAGGCCTTATTGTATCGGCACAAAACCTCACTAATTGATCTTTACGGTGCTTACTCTATCAATTAGATCCTTTATCCATAGAATCCAGTATATAGGCCGTACCTATTTCTTCATATCTCGGCTCCTATGAAGTTTCTTTCTTTGCTACAGCTTATAAAAATCGTCCCTTTGGACGATGCATATGTAGAAAGCCTATTTTTTTTTCCTCTCATATTTACTAGCAGGGTTGATCTTTCTTTCCTTCTTTCTATAGTCGAGATAGCCGCACGTAATGACAGATCACGGCCATATTATTAAAAGCTTGTGGTAAGAATGGATTTCGTTCTAGTGCCCGGAAATAATATTCCAAAGCCTTCGTATGTTCTCCGTTGCTTGTGTGAATAAGACCTATATTATAGAGTATATAACTTCGATCATAGGGATCAATTTCTGGTCGCGTAGCTTCATAATAATTCTGTAAAGCTTCCGCATAATTTCCTTCGGATTGAGCTGACATCCGTTACGGTCGTTCATTCTATTCAAATCAAAGAATCCCCGTTACAGAACCGTACGTGAGATTTGCATCTCATACGGCTCCTCCCTTCGGTGCATAGTAATAGGGGGAATATCATCCATGGAATCAAAAAAATTGAAATATTATTATTATGAACTGACAGGGGCTGGTGTTTTTACAAGAAATCTCTAGCCAGCCTTCCTGTAAGAGGTCTTTTCTTAACACTAACACTAAGCGTGTTCTTCCTAGATAGAAATGGTAACTCTAACGATTTCTTTGTCTTCAACGCCCCATATTTCCAGGAATTAGTCACTTCAACGATCTTTGATGGTTCTACGGGTATCCAAAGTACGAACGAGATGGATGTTTGTTGTCCCAACCATTCTTGTTAGTCCCGATCCCGATAAGGAAAAAGGGTTAATTTATAACAAATAACAAAGTTTTCGTGTTGTTGATTCCTAGGTGTAGTGCTTCTTCCCCTATGCTGCCTATTGGTACTGGTGGAGTAGGATTAACCTGCAATACAGAACCTATAGGTGTAACCTTTCGCTCAATACTAGAATCGACAATTGAAGCATCTGAGGCTGCATCAATCGAGGATACACGATAGAAGGAATTGTTCTATCTCCAAACTTCACCTTCACTAAGCGTTAGGTTTATTTCAATAATCTTTTTTCTTTCCATCCCGAGTCTCTTTCTCGTAAGAATGGGAGTGGTCAGTAAAAAAAAAAAAGAATCAAATCGCACCATCTCTGTAATAGGTAAATGCCTCCTTTTCTCCTGAAGTTGTCGGAATTATTCGTAATAAGATATTGGCTACAATTGAAGAGGTCTTATCAATAAAATTTCCATTTATACGAGATCTAGACATAGTTAGCAATCCATTTTCGAATTCTTCTCATTACCTCTCGTGGTAAAATGATCCCACAAACAAAGGAATTGTACAGTACGAAATGACATAAAAATGGACTAATTCTAAAAAAAAAAAAGATGTGGGCTTTCCACTAAAATGGGCCCTTTTGCTTTGGGCAGGGATAGGTAGGAAATATTTGAATACGATTCAATTTCATTCCAATTGAGTAGTATACCAACGGATGGGACTATTTCATCTTCATCAAAGTTGAATAATCAAGGAATTTTTCCTACAGATTCTGATAACTCGAAAAATTTTTATTGGATTATGATCAAACCAGAAAAAAGGATGGAATAATCATTCCATGATGAAAATAGAATAACCACCCATTTTGGGGGCATAGCGTGTATACACCAGAAAATATAAAAATCCAATTCATAGGAGACGATTCAGGAATTTGTAATAGATCCATGGGATAGCTCATGAGAGGAGTTGTTGTTGAGAAATATGAAACTGGAAAGTCATTCTGTAATTCCTATGTAAATAGGAATAAGACGGGATCATCGTCTTGACAAATATGAATATATGTTTTGTTTTTCATGTTTTTAACAAGAAAAATGGTTTGTTTTTTGATCCCCCGAGCCTCGAAGGAAGACCTTTCTTTGATTTCTTTGAGGAAAGGTTTTCTATTTATAATTGATTGGTCGTACCTGTACTGCAATAATATGAATGATTCGCTATTTACTTGGTTTCTGGATCATAATCATAAGATTATGGAGGAGAGATGGCCGAGTGGTTCAAGGCGTAGCATTGGAACTGCTATGTAGGCTTTTGTTTACCGAGGGTTCGAATCCCTCTCTTTCCGTACCTTCACCTACTAATTCACCAACGTTACCGACCACAAACAATGTATTAAATACCAATTGATACCATCATTCCAACTACCATGATTCCAACAGTAAGACCCTTCTTTTGATTTTTTTATTGGATTTTGAATTTGATAGAAGAAATTCTCTATTCCTTATCAAAACCCTTAAATCTATTTCCTTCAGCGAAAAGGGGGGCAAAATTAAAAAAAAAAAAAAAAAATGATAGTTAGGTTCAAGTCTGACGGGAATAATATTCTACGACTAGCAATTCATTGATTTTCAAACCGACCCATTTACTATCTATTATTTGATTTACTAACCCTTTATATTGATATTGCAATGAGTGAAGAGTCAAATGTTTTGGCAATTCCTCTTTTTGGGATGAATCAATAGAATTTTGAATCAGAGCTCTGAATCTGTGTTCATCCCTCGTAGTAATAATATCTCGGGGTTTGCAGCGATAGCTTGGTATATCTACTAGACGACCATTAACTAAAATATGTCTATGGTTAACTAATTGTCTGGCTCCAGGAATGGTCGAAGCCATACCCAATCGAAAAAGGATGTTATCCAAACGCATCTCAAGTAGTTGTAGTAAAACCTGGCCTGTTGACCCTTTGGCTTTTCCGGCGATACGAACATATCTAAGTAATTGTCGTTCTGTCAGACCATAATGAAAACGTAATTTCTGTTTTTCTTCTAGACGAATACGATATTGAGATCTTTTCCCGGAGCGCGATTGGTTTCTAAGATCACTTCCGGATCTAGGTCTTTTACTAGTTAGTCCCGGTAAAGACCCCAGACGGCGTATTTTTTTGAAACGAGGCCCTCGGTAACGAGACATAAAGACTCCTTATTTGAATTTTATTTCATTTTATAGAATAAACCTAAATTAAAACTGAACTAAACGATATAAACCCACTGAAGTACTAGAAAGAGAAATGAGATGAATTGTATCAATGTCCGGATTATTTTGTATATATGGCAAGGATTTGTTTGTATATTTTGTATATAATATATGGGAAGTAAGGATCCTTTTCATGATTTATTCTGTAGAGATCTAACTGCTCCAATTAGTTTTTTATTCATAGTTGGAAGTTCCCGCGACATAACATAATAGATTGGTGACCCGGCATTTGGAGAAAAGGGAGGAGTCTTTTCAATATTCCTTGATCTCAAGGAGACATTATCGATCATGGAAAAAATCGAACAAACAAATAGAGAAAGCCGGCTATCGGAATCGAACCGATGACCATCGCATTACAAATGCGATGCTCTAACCTCTGAGCTAAGCAGGCTCACATAAACATAACATAAATAGTGCATATGAATTCAGGAAGCTGCTCGGATCTTCGCTATGAATATGAATCTTATTATTTTATTTGAATAATATTATTATTCTTTCATTTTTATATAATTATATTTACATTTTTTCTATTCATTATATTAATATTATCATTAAATATTATCATTTTATATAATAATATATAATATAAAATTTGATAGCGGATCGGACCTAAGCATAAGAGCATAAGATAAGGATGCAATCCAGATCATAATGAGACATTCTTTTGGTTTCATTCGGAAAGGGGAGAGCTAGGACGAAAAGAAAAAAAAAAAAAGAATAAATATCGACCGTTCCAGTATTACGGATTGGGCGGTAAAAATGAGAGGGGGAGAGGAAGATATATGTGGGATATATCCATTCATATTGAATTGCAGATACATCAATGATAGAATCATTTCTGATTGAACCAAATACTGGGTCATATAGGGATGAAAGAAGATGGGTAAGAAATAGGAGCAGACACCTTTTTGATATTGGATCAGTATCT